ATAACTACTATGCTAGCCTAAATCATGATCTTCACCAACTTGGATTTGGTTCTCTCGCGAAAATCGCGAGTTGCAGAGATGAGAACCATGAAAAGCAAGATCCCGAATAAGAAAACAGAAACCGAGGAAACCACAAGAGTGAAGACTAGTAGAGTCTCGTCTTTTGTCATTCTTTGCTCCTTTTTCACTCAATGATTCATTCGAATTTCCCAACCAAAAATTCTATATGTCTATTCTACGATATTTCTATATATAGAATATGATATCTAATATGACACCCGATTTGTCAAAGGGATTGGTGACTTACCCATTTCATATAGCAATCCCTGATCAAAGAGAGAACAATATCCATTTCAAAACATTTCTAACGGATTCCTTGGTTCGGACCGACAAAGTAATGGCACTCGATTATTATCAACCCGACTGCAATCTTTTTCTGTCGGTAAGGATTGCACCAGAGCACCTTCTACTTCTAATAGGCCATGAACTATAGATAGAGAAGAATCATTCTGAGCGAGTCCATAAGAAGCGACCCACTTTTTCATCGGTTCCGGGGGAAGACCAAAGATCTTGCGCGACCGGTCCGCCAGAAAAACTCAAAAGAGAAAGAAGTCTCGTTAATCTCCTCATGCTCGTTCCAAGTTCGAAGTACCGTTTGGCCAAAGAAAAACCCGCTTCCTGACACGATTCGATTGCCTCTTTATATAGATAGATATAGGATCTATGGGGTTATTACTTAGAAGTCTATTTTGTACAAGATCCCCTCCTATCTGATAGAAAAGGGTCCCATGATCCCGAGCCGGTCTTATCTTGGCTCGCAAACCCCAAGTTTGTCTATGAAGAGCTAATCTAATTGTATTAGTTTCTATAATGGATTTCTTATGTGGAATACTAATGGATAGGGCCCCGTTGCTAAGTGCTACAAGATCTAATGCACTGGAACCCGTGGTTATGGACCCGAATCCTTTAGTATGGAACATTGTCTTTTCCAAGTAAAAACCCCTAGTATATGAAAGAATGAAAAGGTGCTTTCGTTCTTGTGGAATAAGAAGCCCTCGTACCTTAATGAAAGGAAAATAGGAATTTTTCGTTAGGTATTTGACCAAATAGGATCGTCCAGTTCCTATAGAACCTATCACTAAAATACCCGATAGGGCTAAGCGGAACGAAAAGGGTTTTCCATGAGATGGTAAATGAAAACGATTAGCCCCACACGAGGTTTGGGAATAAGTGATTGTCTGATAATGAGCAAGGAATATACGTCTTTCTGCTAAAGAGGATCTATTAAACTCATAATTCATTAGATCCTTGTTAGCAATGTCAAGTAGGTATCATAAGTAAATGGATCCCGGTTGTTCAATCCTTTGATAACCAAGGTCCTTCTTTGCTAAAGAGAAATGATCACTATGAGTCAGACTCAATAGAATTGGATCCATTCCAAATAGCGAGAATTAGGATTCTTGATCCCTCTCAATCTCTCTTTCAATTCGAGGATCCAGAGAGGTGTTTTCATAGTCATCTCCGAATATTTGCCATCTCCGAATATTTTGATTTCATTTTTCTATGATATGTCTTTCTATATGAAAATTGGTTATTTACGATGTACGATGATCCCTGTTAAGCATCCATGGCTGAATGGTTAAAGCGCCCAACTCATAATTGGTAAATTTGCGGGTTCAATTCCTGCTGGATGCACGCGAACGGGAACGTTCCATAAGTCTATTGGAACTGGCTCTCTCTCTCTATCCATGGAATCTCATCCATCATCCATACATAACGAATTGGTATGGTATATTCATACCATAACATAAGAACAATAAGAACTCGAATTCTTATCGATACTGGAACTCAGAGCATAGGAGGGAAAGTCGATTTATGGATGGAATCAAATACGCAGTATTTACAGAAAAAAGTCTTCGTTTATTGGGAAAGAATCAATATACTTTTAATGTCGAATCGGGATTCACTAAGACAGAAATAAAGCATTGGGTCGAGCTCTTCTTTGGTGTTAAGGTAGTAGCTGTGAATAGCCATCGACTACCCGGAAAGGGTAGAAGAATGGGACCTATTCTGGGACATACAATGCATTACAGACGTATGATCATTACCCTTCAACCGGGTTATTCTATTCCACTTCTAGATAGAGAAAAGAACTAAAGGAGAATACTTAATAATACGGCGAAACATTTATACAAAACACCTATCCCGAGCACACGCAAGGGAACCGTAGACAGGCAAGTGAAATCCAATCCACGAAATAAATTGATCCATGGACGGCACCGTTGTGGTAAAGGTCGTAATGCCAGAGGAATCATTACCGCAAGGCATAGAGGGGGAGGTCATAAGCGCCTATACCGTAAAATCGATTTTCGACGGAATCAAAAAGACATATCTGGTAGAATCGTAACCATAGAATACGACCCTAATCGAAATGCATACATTTGTCTCATACACTATGGGGATGGTGAGAAGAGATATATTTTACACCCCAGAGGGGCTATAATTGGAGATACTATTGTTTCTGGTACAAAAGTTCCTATATCAATGGGAAATGCCCTACCTTTGAGTGCGGTTTGAACTATTGATTTACGTAATTGGAAGTAACCAATTAGGTTTACGACGAAACCTAGAAATCGATCACTGATCCAATTTGACTACCTCTACGGGATAGACCTCAACAGAAAACTGTTGAGTAACGGCAGCAAGTGATTGAGTTCAGTAGTTCCTCATAGAAAATTATTGACTCTAGAGATATGGTAATATGGAGAAGACAAAATTGTTTGAAGCACGCACAGAACCGGAAGCGCCCCTTGTTTCAAAGAGAGGAGGACGGGTTATTCACATTTAATTTGATGGTCAGAGGCGAATTGAAAGCTAAGCAGTGGTAATTAAGACCCCCGGGTGAAAATAGGGATGTCTCCTACGTTACCCATAATATGTGGAAGTATCGACGTAATTTCATAGAGTCATTCGATCTGAATGCTACATGAAGAACATAAGCCAGATGACGGAACGCGGAGACCTAGGATGTAGAAGATCATAACATGAGCGATTCGGCAGATTTGGATTCCTTTTCTATATATCCACTCATGTGGTACTTCATCATACGATTCATATAAGATCCATCTGTCTAGAGATCGTCATATACATCTAGAAAGCCGTATGCTTTGGAAGAAGCTTGTACAGTTTGGGAAGGGGTTTTTTGAGAAAAAAGAAGAATCTACTTCAACCGATATGCCCTTAGGCACGGCCATACATAACATAGAAATCACACGTGGAAGGGGTGGGCAATTAGCTAGAGCAGCAGGTGCTGTAGCGAAACTGATTGCAAAAGAGGGTAAATTGGCCACTTTAAGATTACCATCTGGGGAGGTCCGTTTGGTATCCCAAAACTGCTTAGCAACAGTCGGACAAGTGGGTAATGTTGGGGTGAACCAAAAAAGTTTGGGTAGAGCCGGATCTAAGTGTTGGCTAGGTAAACGCCCCGTAGTAAGAGGGGTAGTTATGAACCCTGTGGACCACCCCCATGGTGGCGGTGAAGGGAAAGCCCCCATTGGTAGAAAAAAACCCACAACCCCTTGGGGTTATCCTGCGCTTGGAAGAAGAACTAGGAAAAGGAAAAAATATAGTGATAGTTTTATTCTTCGTCGCCGTAAGTAAATACGTAACTAGGAATATGGAAAATTGCATTGCAATAATGCGATGGGCGAACGACGGGAATTGAACCCGCGCATGGTGGATTCACAATCCACTGCCTTGATCCACTTGGCTACATCCGCCCCTTATCCAGCTAAAGGATTTTCTCTTTTTTCCACTCATCATTATTCTATTTATTCTGACCTCCATACCTCGATCGAGATAGTGGACATAGGATGCCACTCTTTAAAATGAAAAAAGGAGTAATCAGCTGTGACACGAAAAAAAACGAATCCTTTTGTAGCTCGTCATTTATTGACAAAAATCGAAAAGGTCAATATGAAGGAGGAGAAAGAAACAATAGTAACGTGGTCCCGGGCATCTAGCATTCTACCCGCAATGGTTGGCCATACAATCGCGATTCATAATGGAAAGGAACATATACCTATTTATATAACAAATCCTATGGTAGGTCGCAAATTGGGGGAATTCGTGCCTACTCGGCATTTCACGAGTTATGAAAGTGCAAGAAAGGATACTAAATCTCGTCGTTAACTGAATTCAGAATAGAAAGATTCAGAATAAACAAAATTTATAGGATTCAAATAAAGTAAAGGTAGGCGGGGAATAACCTTATTTATGACAAGTTTCAAATTGGTAAAGTATATCCCTAGGATAAAGAAGAAGAAGAACGGGCTACGGAAACTCGCAAGAAAAGTTCCAACTGATCGTCTACTTAAGTTCGAACGGGTTTTCAAAGCACAAAAACGCATACATATGTCTGTTTTTAAAGCACAAAGAGTTCTTGATGAGATTCGCTGGCGTTACTATGAGGAAACCATTATGATACTGAACCTCATGCCTTATCGAGCATCTTATCCCATCTTAAAGTTGGTTTATTCGGCAGCAGCAAATGCTACTCACTATAGGGATTTCGACAAAGCTAATTTATTCATAACAAAAGCCGAAGTGAATAGGAGTACTATTATGAAAAAATTCAGACCTCGGGCTCGAGGACGTGGTTATCCTATAAAAAAAACCATGTGTCATATAACAATTGTACTAAATATAGTAAAGAAATCTAAATAACTTTTAGATCAACCTAAGATTTCGATTCCCAATAAAAAAAAAAAAAAATAGAATAGAAAAATATGGGACAAAAAATAAATCCACTCGGTTTCAGACTTGGTACAACCCAAAATCACCATTCCTTTTGGTTCGCACAACCCAAAAATTATTCTGAAGGTCTACAAGAAGATAAAAAAATAAGGAATTGTATCAAGAACTATATACAAAAGAATAGGAAAAAAAGCTCGAATAGAAAAATAGAATCAGACTCAAGTTCCGAAGTAATTACACATATAGAAATTCAAAAAGAAATCGATACAATTCACGTTATAATCCATATTGGATTCCCCAATTTATTAAAGAAAAAAGGAGCAATCGAAGAATTAGAAAAGGATATCCAAAAGGAAGTGAATTCTGTAAACCAGAGACTTAATATTGCTATTGAAAAAGTTAAAGAACCTTATAGACAACCTAACATTCTTGCAGAATATATAGCTTTCCAATTAAAAAATAGAGTTTCATTCCGAAAGGCAATGAAAAAAGCCATTGAATTAACTAAAAAAGCAGATATAAAGGGAGTAAAAATAAAAATTGCAGGCCGTCTAGGAGGGAAAGAAATTGCACGTGCCGAATGCATCAAAAAGGGTAGACTTCCCCTCCAAACAATTCGCGCTAAAATTGATTATTGCTGCTATCCAATTCGAACTATCTATGGAGTATTAGGTGTAAAAATTTGGATATTCGTAGAAGAAGAATAACTAACCTTGTTTTCTCATTCTGGCCAGTGATAGAATAAAAAAGACAAGATCCAAAAATCCCAGAAAAAAGAAGAAATTATACCTCTTTCTATAAGATTTAATGAAAATTGATAAATCTTTTAATATAATTGCTATGCTTAGTGTGTGACTCGTTAGTTTTTTCTTTAGGGTAAAAAATGGAAATTCAAAAAAAAAAAAACAAAAAAATTGAGCGAACCCTACTAAAAATGGAAAAAACTTAGTAATTATAGAAAATTAACTAATAACCAACCTATTGCTTCGTATTGTCGAGATCCTAACAAAGAAACAGTGACTATGTGAATAAATACATCTATCATAAATGAGTAGATCTATCATATAGTTGTAGCAACTGCATTTTTTTCTCTAAAAAAGAAACCGGATTCTAGGTTGTGAAACAAAACTAAAGGGATGTGGATAAAAGGAGGGATGATAGATAGAAGGAAGAAGAATAAAAAAGATATAAGATTCCAATGTGTATGGTCTATGAATTACATCATAAAAGGCAATGTGATAAAGCATCAATATAATAAAATAATAAAAATAAGAGAGAATTTAAAATCGTAATTTTGTGAAACAATAAATAAAAATTTAAAACAATAATAAAGAGCAGCCCAGGTTAATAAAACTGAGAAAATTAACTCGGAAAGTTTGGAAGCTCCGTTGCAGGATTCAAACCTAACCATTAAAGGAGAAGCTGTGGGAACGACAAAACCTATGACTGCATAGGATTGATTTTCTTGAAAAGAATCCTAATACTTCATTGGGTGGGATGGCGGAACAAACCAAAAAAATTGCTTTATTTGATAAGGTTATAAATTAACAAATAAGACAAGAAAGAGTAAATATTCGCCCGCGAAATCCTTATTGGATTAGAATACTTTACTATGATTCAATAAGGGTAAAAATAAGGATATTCCTTATAAAAAAGAAAGATTACATTATATACAAATATAGAATTTGGATATATTCTAGATCTTCTTTCTTGACTATATATTTTTCTATTTTAAGAAATGCAAAATAAAAAAACCTATTCTATTATATATTGATGTGTATCTATCCGTAATATTTTGGAATATTATGGAATTAGAGAAATTTGCACGCTTTCTCATTTCATTCGCGAGGAGCTGGATGAGAAGAAACTCTCATGTCCAGTTTTGCAGTAGAGATGGAACTAAAAAAGAACCATCGACTATAACCCCAAAAGAACTAGATTTCGTAAACAACATAGAGGAAGAATGAAGGGAAAATCCTGTCGAGGCAATCGTATTTGTTTTGGTAGATATGCTCTTCAAGTACTTGAACCCGCTTGGATTACAGCGAGACAGATAGAAGCAGGACGAAGAGCAATGACACGATATGCACGTCGTGGTGGAAAACTATGGGTACGTATATTTCCCGACAAACCGGTTACACTAAGACCCACAGAAACACGTATGGGCTCAGGAAAGGGATCCCCCGAATATTGGGTAGCCGTTGTTAAACCAGGTCGAATACTTTATGAACTGAGCGGGGTATCTGAAACTATAGCTAGAGCAGCTATCTCCATAGCTGCCAGTAAAATGCCCATACGAAGCCAATTTCTTAGATTAGAGATATAGAACCCCCCAAAAAAAGGAGTATTAAAGAGAAAAAACCCCAGGTTTTCCTTCTGGAGAGACGATATATCTTTCATTCCTTTGCAGTGAAATAACAAATTGAAATCCAAATAATATGATTCAACCTCAGACCCTTTTAAATGTAGCGGATAACAGTGGAGCTCGAAAATTGATGTGTATTCGAGTCATAGGAGCTGCTGGTAATCAGCGATATGCTCGTATTGGTGATGTTATTGTTGCTGTAATCAAAGACGCAGTGCCCCAAATGCCTCTAGAAAGATCCGAAGTAATTCGAGCTGTAATTGTACGTACATGTAAAGAATTCAAATGTGAAGACGGTATAATAATACGCTATGATGACAATGCAGCAGTTATTATTGATCAAAAAGGAAATCCAAAAGGAACTCGAGTTTTTGGCGCGATTGCCGAGGAATTGAGAGAATTGAATTTTACTAAAATAGTTTCATTAGCTCCTGAAGTATTATAAATAAAGTAGATGAGATATAGATCAAAGAAAAAATTGAGTGGATTGTGTTTTACGTATATGCTTTAAAATCCAAAATAAAAACAAAAAGGAAAACATGTTGATTATCTAAAAATTAGGAGGAACCTAGAATTAGAGTCTTATGGGCAAGGACACTATTGCTGATTTACTAACCTCTATAAGAAACGCAGACATGAGTAAAAAAGGAACTGTTCGAGTAGTATCTACAAATATTACCGAAAACATTGTTAAAATACTTCTACGAGAGGGCTTTATTGAAAGTGTTCGGAAACATCAAGAAAGTAACAGATATTTCTTGGTTTCAACTTTGCGACATCAAAAGAGAAGGACTAGAAAGGGAATATATAGAACTAGAACCTTTTTAAGGCGTATCAGCCGACCTGGCTTACGAATTTATGCTAACTATCAAGGAATTCCTAAGGTTTTGGGCGGAATGGGAATTGCTATTCTTTCTACTTCTCAAGGTATAATGACAGATCGAGAAGCTCGACTAAACAGAATTGGGGGAGAAGTCTTATGTTATATATGGTAATGGCCCCGCCTATAGTACCCGAATTCTATCTCGAACTTCCTATTTTGAAAATGCAAATAGAAAAATAGGAGAAAAAATATGACAGAAAAAAAAAATAGGAGAGAAAAAAAAAACCCGAGAGAAGCAAAAGTTACTTTCGAAGGTTTAGTTACGGAAGCCCTACCCAACGGAATGTTCCGAGTTCGCTTAGAGAATGACACCATCATCCTGGGCTATATTTCAGGAAAAATCCGATCTAGTTCTATACGAATACTGATGGGGGATAGGGTCAAAATTGAAGTAAGTCGTTATGATTCAAGCAAGGGGCGTATAATTTATAGACTTCCCCATAAGGATTCGAAGCGTACCGAAGACTCGAAGGATACTGAAGATTTGAAGGATACCAAAGATTCAAAGGATTAGGTTTTTCTAGGATAATAAATTCCAAAGTTCAAAATTTAAGTGAAGAAGCTTATTTTTTCCCAAAGAGTAGATTCATAGTTTAAGAAAGGAATACCTAAATATGAAAATAAGAGCTTCCGTTCGTAAAATTTGTACAAAATGTCGACTGATTCGTAGGCATGGGCGAATTAGAGTCATTTGTTCCAATCCGAAGCATAAACAAAGACAGGGGTAATCTTTCGAAAAAGGAGCTTTCCTTTCTAAAAAGTAAAAAAAAGTACCCACAGAAATGTCCAAATTCCGAATCCAAAAATGAAAGTAAAGGATATATTTAACCCTGAAACGGATATCTTTGTATCTTTTTTTCTTTTTGTTATTTCTAACTCATATTTATGAGATAATAAAATATGACAAAAGCTATACCAAAAATAGGTTCACGTAAGAAAGTGCGTATTGGTTTGCGTAGGAATGCCCGTTTTAGTTTACGGAAGAGTGCACGTAGAATAACAAAAGGGGTTATTCATGTTCAAGCCAGTTTCAACAATACCATTATAACTGTTACAGACCCACAAGGTCGGGTGGTTTTCTGGTCCTCCGCAGGTACTTGTGGATTCAAAAGCTCAAGAAAAGCATCACCCTATGCCGGTCAAAGAACAGCAGTAGATGCTATTCGTACAGTGGGTTTGCAACGAGCAGAAGTTATGGTAAAAGGGGCTGGTAGCGGAAGAGATGCCGCATTACGAGCCATTGCTAAAAGTGGTGTACGGTTAAGTTGTATACGCGATGTAACACCTATGCCGCATAATGGATGTCGACCTCCTAAAAAAAGACGTCTGTAAAAGAATTAAACCGCTTTCAAGAGAAATAAACGATTCAATGATCAAATAAATACTAATCTATTATGGTTCGAGAGGAGGTAACAGGATCCACCCAAACACTACAGTGGAAGTGTGTTGAATCAAGAGTAGATAGTAAGCGTCTTTATTATGGTCGTTTCATTCTGTCTCCACTTAGAAAAGGTCAAGCGGATACTGTCGGTATTGCCTTGCGAAGAGCTTTACTTGGAGAAATAGAAGGAACATGTATCACACGCGCAAAATTTGGGAACGTGCCACACGAATATTCTACAATAGTAGGTATTGAAGAATCCATACAAGAAATTTTACTAAATTTGAAAGAAATTGTATTGAGAAGTAATCTCTATGGAGTTAGAGACGCATCAATTTGCGTCAAAGGTCCTAGATACATAACCGCTCAAGATATAATCTTACCACCTTCCGTAGAAATCGTTGATACGACACAACCTATAGCTAACTTGAGAGACCCCATTGATTTCTGTATTGAGTTACAGATCAAGAGAGATCGCGGATATCATACGGAACTCAGAAAGAACTCTCAAGATGGAAGTTATCCTATAGATGCTGTATCCATGCCTGTTCGAAATGTGAATTATAGTATTTTTTCTTGTGGGAATGGAAATGAAAAACACGAGATACTTTTTCTC